ATATTCGGGTGCATGGTACACAGCGGTACTCCAGTGCATTTCTCCCTCTGAGTCAGAATAAATATGTTTACGAACCCTCTCTTTAAAATTCAAGGTGGATGCTTCGGCGCGAATCTCAGCAATCACTTGTTCTGATTCTACATATTGATCATTTTTAACTAAAATAAAACTTTTTGGTGGAATATTCACATTATGTAGAATATCTGGACCCTCAATAGTTACAGATAGATCTATATAACATAGAAAAGCAGGATATCCATGACGTGTGCGTGTGGGATAAACCAAACCTTCATTGAATTTTATTTTTCCATTATCAGGAGCTCGTACATGTTCTGCAGTACCACCTGTAAATACTCCGCCGGTATGAAAGGTTCTTAATGTTAGTTGAGTCCCCGGTTCCCCAATAGATTGGCCCGCAATAATACCGACTGCTTCTCCCAATTCGACTAGGTCGCCGTGAGTGGGACTGCGGCCATAACATAATCGACAGATCCAAGATGTACTCCTGCAAGTAAAGGGGGTTCTAATAGATATTGGTTGGGATCGAAAAGTTATGATTCGATTGACAAGTCCAACTCCAATATCTTGATTTCTAATGGCAATGCATCGTGAACCCATATATAGATCGTCTGCTAATACACGACCAATTAATGTTTGTATAAAAATTCTTTCTGTTATCATTCCATTTCGAAGACTCACAGAAATCCCTCGGGTGGTACCACAATCTGTTCTACGTACAACAATGTGTTGAACTACTTCAACAAGTCTGCGCGTGAGATATCCAGCATCTGATGTTCGTACAGCAGTATCTACAACTCCTTTGCGAGCTCCGTAGCAGGAAATAATATATTCTGTTAAAGATAGTCCTTCGCGTAAATTGCTTTGAATGGGTAAATCAATCATTTGTCCTTGAGGATCCGACATTAATCCTCTCATACCTACTAATTGATGGACCTGAGATGCATTTCCTCTAGCTCCCGAAAAAGACATTATATGGACTGGATTAGAAGGATCAGTCATCCTAAAATTAGGATTCATTTCTTGGCGTAAATATTCACTTGTAGCATACCAGATCTCAATGGATTGACGTAATTTTTCTACCGCATGTACATTTCCATAATTATGGTGTTTTTCCAAAATTAAACTTTGTTGTTCTGCATCTTGTACTAGCCATCCCTTAGAAGGTATTGTTAAAAGATCATCAATGCCTAATGAAATGGATGTAGTAGTGGCTTGCTGGAAACCCAGAGTTTTTACTTGATCTAGGATATGTGATGTATATGCCATTCCAAAGTGATCTATTAATCTGCTAATAAGCCGTTTCATGGCAGTTCCATCTATCGCTTTATTGTGAAAGACTAGATCGGCCCGTTCTGCCATAAGTACCTCCCTATTCAGTTGAGTAGGATTCAACAATGGGTTTGAGTCAGTGATTCGAAGACTGCCTTTCCTCAATCTTGAGTAGCGTAGAAATTCACGAATTTAGAATAGAATATTAGTTGAGACGGGTAGACCCGAAGTAAATTATCGCGGGTATCATAGAATTTTTTAACTTAGATACTATTCGCTTAGGTACTATATGAGCAAGCCCGACAAAACCCTTGTATGGCTTCTTCTATCTCTCGATAAAAAGAAATAAGACCAATAGTGGTTCGAATGTCTATAGAAAAGATTTCTTTGTTGACATTTCTTACTATTAGATAGTGACCATAAATCTCATGATAGGTACCAAAAGATTCACATTGAACTTCGATTGGAACTTCTCTTGGTGCAATGACGCGTTGATCTAGTCGCCATCGAAGCCACAAAGGACTGTCTAAATTAATCCGTTTCTGGCGAAAAGCCCCAAGTGCATCATACGAACTACAAAAATAGGGTTCTTTTGTATACGTATGGTTATTATCGTCAATTTTTTTATTTTGAGAGTTTCTGTGATTCCACGGATTATATCTATTTGCACAAATACCTCGACGATTCCCGATCGTTAATACATAGAGTCCCATAAGCATATCTTGAGTTGGTACGGAAATGGGATCTCCAATAGCCGGAGACAAAAGATTCATATGAGAAAACATAAGTAAACGCGCCTCGGCTTGAGCCTCCAAAGATAAAGGTATATGAACAGCCATTTGATCCCCATCAAAATCTGCATTGAATCCCTTACAAACTAATGGATGTAAACAAATAGCACGACCTTCCACTAAAATGGGTTGGAATGCTTGTATGCCTAATCTATGCAAAGTGGGCGCTCTATTCAGCAATACAGGATGCCCCTGCATAACTTCTTGAAGTATTTCCCACACAATTGGTGCTTTTTCCCGAATTTTACTTTTAGCCACTCCTATGTTGGAAGCAATGTGTTGTCTGATTAGACCACGAATTACAAATGTATGGAAAAGCTCTATTGCTATTTCACGGGGCAATCCACATCGATGTAATGAAAGCGAAGGGCCCACAACAATGACGGAACGTCCCGAATAATCGACCCGTTTACCAAGCA